AAACAATAGATGTCTTTCACATCCAATTTGATCAATAAATAACCTTTTATTTTTTGAATGGCAGTTCCAAAAAAACGTACTTCTATATTAAAAAAACATATTTGTAAAAAGATTTGGAAAAAGAGGGGATATTGGACAGCGTTGAAAGCTTTTTCGTTAGCGAAATCCCTTTCTACCGGGAATTCAAAAAGTTTTTTTTTTACGTCAAATAAATAAGAAAAGAAAACACTGGAATAATGCGACTCAGCCTGACTGGAAAAATGAGTTAATTTCGTTTCGAATTTATACTCTATAATATAGAATAGGAAAATCGAACTAAAAAAAAGTTAAGTAACGATTTCCATTCCCTAGTGTTTTGAACCAATTGATTTGTTTACTGAATTCGAAAAAATGGTACTTTTTTTTTATTTGAAAACAGAATCAAGACAAACTAAAAAGTTTCACCTTTCTTTTTATTTGAATATTTTTTTTAGTCCCAAGATGGGGATTCTTATTTTCCCCATCACCCCAACCACTTATAAATAACACAATAATAATTTTTTTTTCTATTTATACTTTTCTATATAATTCGAATTTATAAAAAATTTTTCGAAGTCGAGTACAATTACGATAGAAATCAAAAAATTTTTATATAATATGGTCCAACCCAAAACCTAATTGGTTTGATAAATCCTAGCACAAATTAATACTGAAAAAAAAAACCTAACAATTACAACAATACAAAAGTTATAAAAAATGAAAAAAAAAAAGCAAAGAGCATTTTGTTTTAGTTTTTCCCTGGATTGAAGTTAGAATTATTTAGTTACAACCGTTACAACTGAAATCTTAAATAACTAAATAAGACGGCAAAAAAGGGAATCTTTTAATCTCTATTTAAATTACTTTTTATTCATCAATTTGAATGCTTCCTAAAAATAAAAAAGATTTCATTGAAATTGAGTCTTTCAATCTCGACGATTGGGTAAAAATAGGTTATTATTATTTTTAGCAAGCCGCTATGGTGAAATCGGTAGACACGCTGCTCTTAGGAAGCAGTGCTAGAGCATCTCGGTTCGAGTCCGAGTGGCGGCATAGCATCTTCGAAAAGATATACAAAAAGCCCGCCAATTAATTTAATTTATGATTCCCATTCTGTATACTTAGGGTATTCTCGCTTTTAATTTTTTTTTTTTTATTTATGATATTTTCAACTTTAGAGCATATATTAACTCATATATCCTTTTCGGTCGTTTCAATTGGAATTACAATTCATTTGATAACCTTATTAGTCGATGAAATCAAAGGACTATATGATTCATCAGAAAAGGGGATGATAGCTACTGTTTTCTGTCTAACAGGATTATTAATCACCCGTTGGATTTATTCGAGGCATTTCCCATTAAGTGATTTATATGAATCATTAATCTTTCTTTCATGGAGTTTCTCCATTATTCATAGGATTTTCTATTTTAAAAATCCTAAAAATCATTTAAGCACTATAACCGCGCCAAGTGCTATTTTTACCCAAGGCTTTGCTACTTCGGGTTTTTTAACCAAACTGCATCAATCCGGCATATTAGTACCCGCTCTTCAAGTCCAGTGGTTAATGATGCACGTAAGTATGATGGTATTAGCCTACGCAGCTCTTTTATGTGGATCATTATTATCCACAGCTCTGCTAGTCATTACATTTCGAAAAGTTATAAGGATTTTTGGGAAAAGCAAAAAATTTTTAAATGGAAATGAGTCATTTTGCTTCGGCGAAATCCAATACATGAATAAAAAAAGTAATCTTTTACTAAATACTTATTTTCCTTCTGCTAGAAATTTTTACAGGTATCAAGTGATTCAACAATTGGATCGTTGGAGTTATCGTATTATTAGTTTAGGATTTATCTTTTTAACTATAGGTATTCTTTCGGGAGCAGTATGGGCTAATGAAGCATGGGGATCATATTGGAATTGGGATCCCAAGGAAACTTGGGCATTTATTACTTGGACTATATTCGGGATTTATTTACATACTCGAAAAAATAAAAATTTTGAAGGTGTAAATTCCGCAATTGTGTCTTCTCTGGGCTTTCTTATAATTTGGATATGCTATTTCGGGGTCAATCTATTAGGAATAGGATTACATAGTTATGGTTCATTTAATTAACATCTACTTGAATTGAAGAAGAAAGGGCTTGATGAATACAAATATAGGACAGCGAAACGAACCTTAGTATAAGACGCCGAGAACCTTTTGAATCAAACGGTGTGGTGATTCAAAAGGTTCTTACAAAGGCCAAAGGCGTCTGGTCACAATTAAAATTCCATTTTTTTTTTACTTCCTTTTTTTTATTTAACTTAAACTTAAGAGAAGAAAAAAGACTTCTTTTTTCATTGGACAACGAACTATTTTTTAAATCATGGAATTGCTTTTTCATTTTTTTTTGTTTTATTCATGAAAACTATCTATAAAAAAAATTAGATATAATAGCTTCGACCTTGTCCACTGATAGTGAGAGAACGAAATCCGGATAAATACCAATACCTATTACGGGTAGAAGAATAGAGATCAAAACAAATAACTCCCGTGGTCCAGAATCAAAAAAATAAGAGTTTGGAGCATTAAATAGCTTGTACCCATAGAACATTTGCCGTGACATAGATAATGAATAAATAGGAGTTAATATCATTCCAATTGCCATTACAAAAGTGATTAGGATTTTTGGCATTAACAAAAATTTTTGGCTGGTAATTATTCCCAAAAATATTAGCAATTCCGCAACAAAACCACTCATGCCCGGCAATGCAAGGGAAGCCATCGATAAGATACTGAATAGCGTGAATATCTTTGGAATTGGGATAGCCAGCCCGCCCATTTCGTCGAGATAAGCAAGACGTATTCTATCATAACTCGTTCCGGCCAAGAAAAAAAGTGCAGCACTAATAAACCCATGAGAAATTATTTGTAAAATGGCTCCGTTAAGTCCTGTATCGGTTAGCGAGCCGATTCCTATAATTATGAAACCCATATGAGATACGGAGGAATAAGCTATTCTTTTTTTTAAATTCCGTTGGCCAGGAGATGCTGAAGCTGCATAAATTATTTGCATTGTACCTACTATCATGAACCAGGGAGAAAATATAGAATGAGCGCGCGGTAATAGTTCCATATTGATCCGAACCAACCCATACGCCCCCATTTTTAATAAGATTCCGGCTAAAAGCATACAAGTACTGTAATGCGCCTCTCCGTGGGTGTCTGGTAACCATGTATGGAAGGGTATAATCGGTGATTTGACAGCAAAAGCAATAAGAAATCCAATATAGAATATTATTTCCAGTGCCACGGGATACGATTGATTAGCCAATGTTTCCAAATTTAATGTTGGTTCATTGGAACCATATAAACCGATACCCAAAACACCTATTAATAGAAAAACGGAACCTCCTGCAGTGTACAAAATAAACTTTGTAGCTGAATAAAGACGTTTCTTTCCACCCCACACGGATAGAAGTAGATAAACGGGAATTAATTCTAACTCCCACATGATGAAAAAAAGTAAAAGGTCCCGAGAACAAAATGGTCCTATTTGGCCACTGTACATCGCTAATATCAGGAAATGGAATAGTCTGGAATTCCGAGTAACTGGCCGAGCCGCTAAAGTAGCTAAAGTGGTAATAAATCCCGTCAGTAAAATAGGTCCTAGGGAAAGTCCATCTATTCCCAATCGCCAGTCAAAATAAAAAAAGTTGATCCATTTATAATCCTCTGCCAGCTGGATTAATGGATCGTCCAATCGGAAATGATAACAGAATGCATAGGCCGTTAGAAGGAGTTCTAAGACACATATATATATGGTATACCCCCTCGTCACCTTATTTCCTCTATGAGGGAGAAAGAAAATTAAAGAAGCCGCGGCGATTGGAAAAACTACAATTATTGTTAACCAAGGAAAATAATTCGTGGTAAAGACAAGATACACTTGGACCATAAAACCCCGTGCTCGAAAAGAGAATATATTCTTATTTGGTTTTTCTTTTTCGAGTACGGGGTTTTGTGGGTAATCGGTAAAAAAAAGAAACTGTATTCAAAATGGATTCAAGTGGGGTTTTCGGGAACGTATCAATATCAATAAGCTAGACCCATGCTTCGAGTTGTTTCATGCCATAAATAAACTCGAACACTCAAGAAATCCGTTGGACAGGCGGATTCACATCGCTTACAACCAACACAGTCCTCTGTTCTTGGAGCCGAAGCAATTTGCTTTGCTTTACATCCGTCCCAAGGTATCATTTCTAATACATCTGTGGGGCAAGCTCGGACACATTGAGTACACCCTATACATGTATCATAAATCTTTACTGAATGTGACATTGGATCTATCAATTTTTGAACTCTTAAATTTTCGATCTAGTCAATTTGGAAACATCATATATTTAAACACCAGATGAATCAATGATTTACCAGAATTTTTCTAATTAATCCACTTCTGGATCAACTCCTAAGAGCGAACAAGGATACTTTGATTTCTTCCGGTTTTACAAACATGATCGAGGTTACGACATATTATATATGCTAAGTGGAATTGATGGCTATTATTCTAAATACTACTTATTCAACAAAGTCGATTGATTGATACGAGTCGATTTTCTGTTACGATAAATTGAGGAAACAATAGCTGATCCAATAGCTGCTTCAGCGGCTGCAATAGCTATAACAAAAATTGAGAAAATATCTCCTTTTAATTGTCGACTATCAAAAAAATCAGAGAATGTTACGAAATTTATATTAACCGCATTTAGTATAAGTTCAAGACACATCAGGGCCCGAACCATATTTCGGCTCGTGATCAATCCATAGATACCGATCGAAAATAAATAGGCACTCAAAACAAGTACATGCTCGAGCATCATTGACCAACTCCGTACCAATTTCGATTCATTTCAATATGAACAATAATTCAAGTGATTCGATTGCTTAGAATATAACAAGTACGGAACAAAAGAATATATTGATAGTAGATCGAATAAAAAAATTTCTATTTTGATTTTCTATTTATACATGAATACTATTCAAACATGAATACTATTCAACTATAATTGAAGCGAAAAAGATTTGATAACACAGAAAAAGGTTGAATTTGGATTGCTGTTGCTAGTTATAAAGATTTTTTACTGACGAGCCACGACAATTGCACCTATCAAAGCAACTAAAAGAATTATTGAAACGAGTTCAAATGGAAGAAAAAAGTCTGTTGATAAATGAATTCCAATTTGTTGACTATTACTTATCAAATCTTGTTCTATAATCTGGTTGGATCGTGTAGTCCAAATAATCCCGTACCATGACGTATCTAGAATAGTAGTGATTAGCGAAAAAAAAATACTTGTACAAACCAGGGAAGTAACCCCATCACCAATAGTCCAAAGATTAAAACGAAAATTGTTGGAATAGTCTGAACCATTCATGAACATTACAGCAAATATGATTAAAACATTTACAGCTCCCACGTAAATAAGGAGCTGTGCGGCAGCTACAAAATGGGAATTTGATAGAATATAGAATAAGGATATACAAACAAGAACCAATCCCAAGGAAAAGGCCGAATAAATTGGGTTGGTAAGTAATACCACTCCCAGACCTCCTAATATAAGACCCGATCCCAGAAAAACTAAAAGAAAATCATGTATTGGTCCAGGCAAATCCATTATATTAAAATAAGAAATAAATAAATCGAAATGTTTTTCATGACCTTATTGAACCGACCAGGAAAAATTTTTTTATGAGACATTCCCAATTGAATTAAATTCTAATCTACTAAGTGGGAATTGATGCGGGTACAGCTATTGGATCAATTTCGTTCTTTTCTTTATTCGAAATGGAAATTAAGAGGTTTACCCATTTTTTCTTTGCGGCGAATTCAAAACTGTTCGAATTGTAAAATCGTCAATTACTGACATTGGTAAACGACCTAAAGCAATTTGATTATAATTCAATTCATGACGGTCGTAAGTAGCAAGTTCATATTCTTCAGTCATTGATAAACAATTTGTTGGACAATACTCAACGCAGTTACCACAAAAAATACAAATTCCAAAATCAATACTGTAATTAAGCAATCGTTTCTTTCGAATATCTGTTTCCAATTTCCAATCAACAACAGGTAGATCTATAGGACAGACGCGAACACATACTTCACAAGCAATACATTTATCAAATTCAAAATGGATTCGACCGCGAAAACGCTCCGATGTGATTAATTTTTCATAAGGATATTGAATAGTTACAGGTAAACGATTTGCTTGGGATAAGGTAATCATGAAACTTTGACCAATGTACCTTGCAGCTCGTATTGTTTGTTGACCATAATTCATGAATCCAGTTACCATAGGGAACATATCGTAAATATCTCTGAATAATTTGAGTTTCTTTCTTTCTCTTGTTTGAGACAAGTGGCAAATATCGTATTCCCTTTTTCTTTACAGGGAAAGGAGTTGGGAAGAAGTTGTTAATAATAGATTACCAAGAGAAATAGGTAAAAGAAATTTCCAGCCAAGATTTAATAGTTGGTCCATTCTTAGTCTAGGTAAAGTCCATCTTGTTGTAATAGGAATGAACAAGAACAAATAAGTTTTAGCTAATGTAATAAAGATACCAATTGTCGTTCCAAAGATTCCATCCGCTTTATTTATTTCAAATAGCTCAGGAACAAATATATATGGAATGGAAAGATTCCAACCGCCCAAGTAAAGAACTGTTACAAATAATGAGGAAACTAATAAATTTAGATAGGAAGCAACGTAAAATAAACCAAATTTGATTCCTGAATATTCGGTTTGATAACCTGCTACTAATTCTTCTTCTGCTTCTGGTAAATCAAAAGGTAATCTCTCGCATTCTGCTAGGGAAGAAATTAGAAAAACGATAAACCCTATAGGTTGACGCCACAAATTCCACCCCCAAACCCCATATTTTGCTTGCGCCCCAACTATATCAACTGTACTTGAACTGTTAGATAATGATAGTCGGTGAGAACATTACTGTTCCCATCGCTATTACAAAACCGTACATGAGATTTTCACCTCATACGGCTCCTCAGGGCCACAAATAAATGTAAGGACCGGGCCAGTATTAGTTATCTTGATATGGTTATAGGATAGATAGAGTCAAAATGAAAATCTAGCGGACGGGCCCCAATTATACCAATGGAATTCTGTCTGCTATAAGGATAAAAAAAAAGAGGATTTCTGAATTAATCTCATCCTTTAATAATTTCAATTTTTCTGTGTTGAGTAATAACTTAATCAACCCTTCAATAAAATACTCCTTGTAGAAATATCAATAGATATTTCAACCCATCCTTTTATTTTGATTCCGAAAAAGAATTAGACATTCCATTAGTTCATGAATGATTTGATTTCTATGAATATATGAAAGAAAGAATAAAAGGATCCCTTTATTTTTATATTGTAATTCTATTTGTTCTACTTTTTTTGTTCCTCTTCTTCTTTCGGAGAAAAAGGGGGGCTTAAAAAAAGTAAAGGATTATTTCGTTCCTGATAGTCATTTCTTTAATTAGTGGATAGGAGCATACTCTGGATCGGAATTGTGGGGAGTACTGCCTGATCATTTCTACCAACTTAAAGCCCCAATTAGTATTCTGTTTATGTTATGCAGAAGTATCCTTTTAGATAATTTACATAATCTCCATTACTAATCCGTTGTGTGTATTTTGGTGTTCCTTACTATCCACCCATTTTTTTTTTGTCAATCCCCCGTTTTGGAATCTATGTATTGTAATACATACAACCCCCAGTGAAAATGCCATACGGTTGATCTTTTGAGCCCGCTTCAAGCTAGGATGACCAATCAACCAATCTTGGGGTAAAGCGCTTCTTCCACTTTTGTTTACTTCCCCTTACCTCTTGTACATAGGAAATGAGACTCAATCCACTTTTACTGCGAATTTCGAAGTTGTTTTCTTTCACTCATATATAACTATCTAATTTCTTTTATTAACCGAAAGAATAAATAAATGAATAAAAAAATCAAGATATCTTTTCAATTTCTTTTTTTTTCTAGAGCGAAAAAGAAAAGCTTAGGTTTTAGCGAACCGCACGTAGAGATATTGATAAAACACATAAAGTTAATGGTATTTCATAACTAATCGATTGAGCAGCAGCTCTCAGACCACCTAAAAAGGAATATTTATTATTTGATCCATATCCGGACATAAGAAGTCCAATAGGAGCAATACTTGAAATGGCAATCCATAAAAAAATACCGATATTCAGGTCAGCTAAAACAAGGTTATAACTAAAAGGAATTACTGAATAACTTAGTAGAATTGCTATAACTGCTATAGATGGTCCAATACTGAATAAACGAGTATTTCCTCTAGATGGAAGAAGATTCTCTTTGAAAAGTAGTTTTGTCCCGTCTGCTAAAGCTTGAAGAATTCCCAAAGGGCTGGCGTATTCAGGCCCAATACGTTGTTGTATTCCTGCGGATATTTCTCTTTCTAACCACACAATTACTAGTACGCCTATTGTGATTCCCAATACAGGAGTAAAAATAGGGACAAGCATCCATATGATCCTGGAGACCTCTTGTAAGGATTCTAATTTGGAAAAAGAATTGATATCTTGTACTTCTGTTGTATCAATTATCATTTCAACGATCAACTTCCCCCATAATGATATCTATACTACCTAATATCGTCATAATATCAGCCAATTTCCTTCTTTTAACTAATTGAGGAAGAATTTGCAAATTGATAAAACCCGGTGGGCGAATTTTCCATCTCCAAGGAAAACCACTTTGATCTCCTATCATAAAAATTCCCAATTCTCCTTTTGGGGCTTCGACTCTTACATAAAGTTCTTGTTTCGGCAATTCAAAAGTCGGAGAAGGTTTTTTACTAATGAATCGATCTTCAAAATCATTCCGTTCTGGATCGTTTTCTTTCTCAAAGTACCGGATTTCTAAATTCTCATAGGGTCCCCCCGGAATTCCTTCCAAAGCCTGTTGAATAATTTTTATGGATTCCGTCATTTCACCGATTCGGACTAAATATCGAGCTAATGAATCTCCTTCTTTTTGCCACTGGACTTCCCAATCAAATTCGCCATAACACTCATAATGATCAACTTTACGAAGATCCCATTCTATTCCAGACGCTCGTAGCATTGGTCCCGATAAACCCCAATTTATTGCTTCTTCTCCACCAACAATGCCTACTCCTTCAACTCGTTCTAAAAAAATAGGGTTTCGCGTAATAAGTTTTTGATATTCAACAACCCCGGTTAAAAAATAATCGCAGAAATCCAAACATTTATCTATCCAACCATGAGGTAAATCAGTCGCTATTCCTCCGATACGAAAATAATTATGCATCATTCTCATACCGGTGGCAGCTTCGAATAGATCATATACTAATTCTCTTTCTCTGAAAATATAGAAGAAAGGAGTCTGTGCACCAATATCTGCCATAAAAGGGCCAAGCCACAACAGATGAGAAGCTATACGACTCAATTCCAACATAATTACTCTGATATAGCTAGCCCTTTTAGGTACTTGAATATTTCCCAAGAGTTCTGGTCCATTTACAGTTATTGCTTCTGTGAACATAGTAGCTAAATAATCCCAACGGGTTACATAAGGCATATATTGTATAATTGTTCGGTTTTCTGCAATTTTTTCCATCCCTCTGTGTAAATAACCCAATACAGGTTCACAGTCAATAACATCCTCACCATCTAGAGTAACGATGAGACGAAGAACACCGTGCATTGATGGGTGGTGAGGTCCCATATTGACTATCATAAAGTCTTTTTCTGTAGCTAGTATGCTCATAGGTTTTTCCTATATTCATTCTTACATGAATTGTTGAAAACGACAAGAAGTTCATCAAGATTCAAAATCAAAAAATTAAAAATTGTTTTTCAAATTAACGATTTTTGGACTCCCGAATATTCAACTGACTAATTAATTCTTTATAACGTACTCTATTTTTCTTTGACAAATAAACTAGCAGACGTTGGCGTTTTTCCAGAATTTTCCGTAGACCCCTTTGAGATAAATAGTCTTTTCTGTGCAATTCTAAATGTGAAGTAAGTCTTCGTATCTTATTGGTGAAACGGAATACTTGAAATTCAACCGATCCGCAGTTTTCTTCTTTTTTTTCTTGAAAAATAACTGAGATGAATGAATTTTTTACCATAAAAGAACCCCCCCTTTTTTTTTATTTAATATGAATTTTACTGATCAATAATAATAATGCTAGTTACTTGAATTTGATATACACAAAAATCTTAAGTTCGTTATGAACTTCCTAGAAAATCATAAAATCAATAATAAATCCAATTTTCAAGTTGATTAGGGATCCAAAAGGATGGTATATTTATCCAAAAGAGAAAAAGTTAGACCTAAAAAAAAAGATTTTGTTAATTCATTTATGGATCTAATTGATATGTATATCATTAAATTAGTATTAGACTGGAATATAAGACAAGACATGTGTCCATTTCTTTGTTTTCATATCCCAAACATGGGACATGATAGACGTACTATTAACGAATTTTCAATCGTGGATACATATGTATCCTTACCATACTGAAACGACTGCCATTATTGGTATTAAACCAATAGCGATTCATACAAATTAAATCTTCTAATCGATAATTGGGCCAAATAAAGAACTTTAATTTAATTAGTTTCTTTTTCTCTCTAGCGAGATCTTTGCTTTTATCCAAAGTGTGACCGCCGTTTTTTACGTTATTAAAAAATACTGGATTTCTATGCATACTATTTCGATTCTTTGAATTGAAACAAATTAGAGTTCTCAATTCTCTACGACGTTTAGGGAATAAAATATTTTCAGGAACAAGCAAATCATAATGATTTTTGTTTCTAGTTCCAATCATTTTTTGATGTCTTGCAATGAATTCATCAAAATTTTTCTTATCAACATATCCCTTCTCTCCGTATATTTTAGGAATTTTGCGCTTATTCTTATGAACCAATGAAATACCTACGGTTTGATATATAAAAAATTGTCCATCATTTTTTACAGGCAGACTAAGGGGTTCGATAATCAACATTCCCTTTTCCATCAATTCGATAAGAGTTAAATCCTTCTGAAGTATTAAAATATTCAGATGGATTTCTCCCTTTTGAATAGAGGAGATAACAATTTTTTTAGGATTTATCAGTCGATTCAGGAAAGAATATATATTGATATTAGTGATTACTTTTTGATTTAAAGAATCATCCCATCTCAACTGAAAACACAATTTTTTTTTTAAGAAGTCATCAAGCTCTGCTACTGATCCAAGACTTACTTGCTTTTGTGCATCTAATCTCGGATTCCCCTGGTCTGCGGGTTCTTTTTCTTTTTGACTTTGATTCACAAGGTCAAGATATTTTTTTTGATTCAAGGATATAAAAAGATCTGCCTTTTTTTTTTCAGTTATATTTTTCTTACCATTTCCATTTGCATTAAAATGGAAAAGCAGTAATTTGATTGGTATGATCCAGGGTTTGATTCTATATGCATTGCAAAGTAGCCCCAATTCTGGGAAGAACCAAGGCTCTGGGTTTGAGGTTGATAGAGGACGACTTAGTATTTCTTCATTCATTCCCATCCAATCAACCCCGGATTCAATATCGACCTTATTTCTAAGGAAAAAATGGAGAATTCTCCAATCAACATATTTTCTATCCGAAATTTTCTCCATATCCATAATATCATCTTCTTTTAGATAATTATTGATAGGGATACCTCCCAACATAGCAAAAAATTTTCCTTTCTTTCTATTGTAATTATAAAAAAATTCTTCTTTATTATTTACTTGGACTAGTGATCTATCAATATACGAGTCTTTCTTATCTTCATAATTAATCGATTTATATGATAAAAGATCATATCTAGAGTGTTTTTTAAAATTAGAATTTTGATTCTGTAATGGGTCTGCTTCAAAAAAATTTCGTTTTTCGCAATGAGTTAATCTGTTTTTTTCATATAAATCTATTTTAGTTAAATCCTTATTTTGAGCCATACAGTGTTGATTGATTCTAGTTCGCCATTCTTGTGGTACTAACCTAACCCATCTAATCGGAGATAAATCATATTGATAATGACCGCTTAACCAGTTTTTCCATTGATTTATTCCAAAATTCCAAAAAGGTTTATGTCTTAATTCGTAATTAAATATTCCTTGTTTTTCAAAAAAATCTTTTATTTCATTCTTAAGAAATAGAGATGTTCCATGATATTGAAGAACGGATCTTAAATTATAAAAGTTTCTAACTTGGGCTTGTAACAATTTGTAAAATACATATGCTTGTGATTGTGAGAAAGACGATAAATCACAAGAAATCTTTGAATTCTTATTACTAATCTTAGAAAGTGATTTTTTTATAGTCGAAATAAAGTGAATTTTTTTTTTATTTGTTTTATTTTCCTGATTTGCTTCGTTATTGTGGGCGTTTTTATCAAAAATTTGAATTTTTTTTTTTTTTGATTCAAGAAAAAGTTTTAGATTGATTCTTGGAATAGTAAGGATAGATAGAAAAATATTTATGTATATCTTTTGAATAAAAAATTTTAGAAAAAAATAGGATTTGCGGATTAATCGAGTATTTCTTTTTTTTAATATCTGCCAAATTTTTTTTGATGATTCTAATATTTTAGCACAAAAATTTGTTTTGTTCGAACTAATATTTATTTCTTGAGTTAGCGATCCTTTTTTTTTTTCTTTTGTAATTTTATCTATTTTATTTCTGATTATGCTTGTTCTATTAGACAGATCTTTCAGTTTTTGTTCTGTCAGTGAGAAATTTGTCCAATCCATAGATGGAATTTCAATAGACGATTCGTGAATCATCTGATTACTGATTATCGAATTGTTTTTAGTTGCGTCCAATTCATCTATTTCTCTCAATCTAAATAAGTTTTTTTTGGAAAGTTCTTTTATTCTTCCTTTTCGAAATGGAATCCTTTTGATGACCCATTTTTTTGTTTCTTTTGCGACCTTTCGAAGCAATTTTGTTTGTTCTTTTAAAACTCTTAAAACGAGAAAAGACTTAGTTTTCCATTTTCTAACTTTTTTTTTGAGTTCTTTAAAAATGGGTTCAAAAAACGAACGTTGTTTTCGGGGAGAACCAAAAGGACGGTCGGTTTGCGTTCCCCAAATTGTTAAAAAACAAAAATCATTTTCTTGTCCACTTTTTTTGTTTATTGCATCTTTATGGGGGGATTGTAACTTAGATCTATGCCAGGGTTTCAGGCGAAAAGGGAATAGGATCTTTATCTGCATACCGTCCGTTAACCAGTTTTTCGGAAATTCTGTTTCGGATAATTGAACACCACCGTAGGTGCATTTAACATGCATTTCCTGATTCCAATCTTTTAAATCCTCGGACCACTCGGGAAATTGGAATAATAGTATGCGGACAATATTTTTAGCTATTATCAATGAAGGTAATATAATATATTTTCTAAGAATCGATTGGGTTACTAATACATAACCTCTTAGGGCTTGACCAAATGACATGTTTTCCCAGGTTTCTGCTATTTCTCTACGTGCTTTTTCGTTTATTTTATATTTTTCTCTTTTTGTCTTTTTGTGTGTATAATCAGAAAGTTTTTGGTCTTTATTTTTCCACATCCAATTTCTAAAAATTACTTTCATCAGTGCGGAAATATTAAAAGAAAAATAAAACGTTTTGTCTATTCTGTACAAAAAAAGGGGGGAATGGGCATTTGCTTGAACCAGTTTCCAAATAACGGTTTTACGTCTTTGTGCGCGCATGGAACCTTTGATTATATCTCGACGAAAATCCGATTTTTGCACATAACGTAGCAAAGTAGTCTCCTCCACTTGATCAAGATTATTAGTATAGTTTGTATTAGGATAAGTAGGGAAATTTGGCTTCGTATCAGTAAAAAGCATTAGACGTTTGGCTTTTCGTGAACGAATTGCATGTTCCTCTGGTACACGTCCTTCGTGTTCTATCTCCTCTTGTTCTAAATTATCGATTAATTTGTATGACCTCCGGGGAACTTTTTTACTAATTTCTTTTTTTATTCTAATCGATTTTTTTCTAATTATTTGATTGTTGGGATCGGTTATAACTGCATCGAATAAAAATTTTAAAATTGTGATTCGGTTTTCTGAATCAATTTGCTCTCGTTTGTGTTTTGGAAATAAAGACCGGGCTTTTTCTCTTGAAAATGATTTTCGATTCAATCTGTCTATTGTCTGTTCAAATTCTTGAAAATCATTAATAACAAATAGACCATGAATCTTATTTATCCAACTTGTTCCTCTCTTATTTTTTATATAAGTTTTATTTAGGATTGCGGGTAAAAATAATTTTTTGATTCTTCCACGATAAGGTCCATACACGAAAGGATCATATATTTTAGGTAAGTATTCTTTTTTAGTCTTACCATTACACAATCGAGTCCTTTTTTCGAGTACATCCAGAAAAAGATATCCTTTATCTAAAACTTCGATTCTATTTCTAAACTCCTTGGTGAAGTTGTTTTTTTTTTTTTCATTGGTGTAATTCCAATGATTATACAATTCATCAGAGGCTGCTAGTTTTTCTGTTGTGAAAAAAGACATTTTTTTTTGTATCATTTCCAAAAAAGTTGACAAACTAGCCGGATACGTAAAAGAGACCCTTTGTTTTCCATCACTTTTACATGGAGAAAAAAAATAGTGTGACACTTCATTTCTTACAGCATTCTCAAATAGATTATTTTTTTTATATCGAACTGGACGATTCCATCGTTTATAATCGAAAAGAAGAATCACAAGAGGTTTTTCAACCCAGAATGTATAAGTTGCTCTTTTTTCTTTATATATTTCTAATTTCGAATTTTCTTGATTCCCATCCAGACATGTCTCTTTAAAGTGAAAGTGGAATTCATGCTTTGTTTTTTTTTTTTCCTTTCCATTCACTCGGATCTCTTCCGTTTCCTCGATTTTGTCCGGATCCTCCTTTTCTTCCGAAAAAAG